AAGTGGATACCTGAATGCCAAGTATAGCTCGTAATAATCTATCCTCCGGGGCATATGAAGATTCGCCCGCTGTCTGAGGTGTTAATTTACCTACTAAGATATCACCTGTTTCTATCCAAGATCCCAGCATCACAATTCCATTTCTGTCTAAATTTCGGAGTAAATGAGCCTCTAAATGCGGAATATCCTTAGTGATTCTTTCAGGACCTTGGCTTGTTACATGAGTCTGAATTTCATATTTCCGGATGTGAAAAGAAGTATAAATATCTTCATAGACCAGACGTTCGCTAATTAGTACTGCGTCTTCAAAATTGTAACCTTCCCATGGCATATAAGCTACTAATACATTTTTTCCTAAAGCGAGTTCCCCACCAGCTGTAGCCGCACCACCCGCTAGAATTTGTCCCTTTTTAATGTATTTACCCCGCTTAACCTGAGTTTTTTGATGCATACAAGTATTTTTGTTGGAACGTTGATACATAACTAATGGAATGCTTAGAGTATCCCCATTACTTGAGAAAATGATCTTTTGAGTATCAGTATAAATGATTTTTCCCTTGCGTTCGGCTATAGCTGAAATCCCCGAATCTAGAGCCGTTTGGCCTTCCAACCCAGTTCCAACAATGCACTTCTCGGACCGAGAAAGAGGAACTGCTTGGCGCTGCATATTAGAACTCATTAAAGCTCGATTCGCATCATTATGCTCGATAAAAGGAATGAGGGAAGCTCCAATCGAAAAATATTGGAAGGGAAAAATGCTTCTAAGATGAATCTCTTCCCATGCAATAGTCAGGAATTCTTGACGATATCGAGCAGGAACAACCTGTTGTTCTTGAATACCCCGATTCAAGGCCAAAGAATTTCCTGCTGCTACCATATAATACTCATCTCTATTTGGTGATAAATAAACCATCTGTGCCTCTTTTGATCTCTCAGATAATTTATAAAACGGACTCTCTATAGATCCCCAATAACCAACCTTCACATGAATAGCTAATGATCCGATAAGTCCAACATTGATTCCTTCGGACGTGTCAATAGGACAAATACGTCCATAGTGACTCGGGTGGATATCTCGTATCCGAAAACTAGCAGTTCGCCCCGTCAATCCTCCAGGACCCAAATAACTCCATTTTCGCCCATGAACAATTTGTGTCAACGGATTAGTTCGATCCAAAACTTGAGATAAAGGGTGTAGGCCAAAAAACGATTCATAAGTAGTTGTTAATGAAGTTGAAGTTACCAAATTTTGAGGAGTCGGTATCAATTTATGCCTGATTGCTCCACATATAGTTCCTCGAACCGTATTTTCTAAACGAACAAGAGCCAATCCGAATTGATCCTGTAATAGATCTGCTACAGAACGAATACGTTTATTTTTCAAGTGATTCATATCGTCAAGTGTACCCATTCCCAATTTCATTCCAATCAAATGATCCACAGCAGCCAATAGATCTCGTGGTAACAAAAAAGTATTGTTTTGGGGTATATCAAGATTAAGTCTCCGGTTCATATTTCGTCGACCAATCTTTCCTAATTCACATCTTTGTTGAAAAAATTTCTTTTGTAATTCCTTGCATAAGGACTCAGAAAATACCGGATCCCCCCCTACACAGGCAAATTGTTGATAAAACTCCAAAATAGCACTTTCTTTTGACCCAATATTCTTTTTCTCTTTATCATTCGGGAAAGACAAGAAAATCTCAGGGTAACAAACATTATCTAGAATTTCTCTTATATTCGAACCCATAGCTGATGATAGAACTAGAATAGATATTTTTTGTTTTCTACTTACACGGGCCCATATCCTTGCTTTTCTATCAATTTCTAATTCCGACCTTCCCCCCCAATCCGATATTATAGTACTGGTATAGACAGAAATTCCGTTATGTTCCAATTCTGAACGGTAGTAAATACCGGGACTTTGCAATATTTGGTTGATCACAATTCGGTATATTCCATTTACTATAGAGGTTCCAAAAGAATTCATTATAGGGATGTTTCCAATAAAAACGGTTTGTTCTTGCATATTTCTACCGGTTTTCCAAATTAAGACCGCGGGTACATATAATTCAGAAGAATATGTGAGTGATTCATACACAGCATCTCTTTCTTTTATCAAGGGCTCTACCAATTGATATGTTTCCACAAATAATTGAAATTCAATTTCTTGATCTCTATCTTCAATTTTTTGAAACTTATGAAATTCTTCCGTCAAGCCCTGATTAATGAACCTACAAAATCCCTCAAATTGTATCTGACTAAATCCAGGTATTGTGGACATTCCCTCATTTCCATTCTGGAGCATCTTAATCTGAAGTTTCCTCTTTATTGAAAAAATCCCATTATTGGCTTGGCTCACTATTCATCGAACCCTACCTATTGATCTAGCAATGATGGAATGGATATTCTGTTTACTGAATCACATAAAATTTTAGTCAACTCCATCCATATATATCATACATATGAACGGAAGCAAGACAGAGAAATGGAGGGCATTTTCGATGCAAATTCGAATTTGAGCTTGAGCCAGGTACAAATAGAAAGAAATGGAAATTGATAAAGCATTCCTGGGAAAAATTCTGTCACTTAGGCTGATGGAGTCTTTTATCGGATATCTAAATTGATCCAATTTATACCTAATTCTTTTATTATGATATTATGATCAGGGTACAAAAAAATAAAAAATCAATGAATTCAGGATTGAATCTGCTCTCTATGAATAAGATAAAATAAAAACAGAAGAAAACAGCATATAGTTTCTCTTTTTTTAGCACACGCAATTGAATGTTCAAAAAGGAATTCGCAAATCTTTTTTTGTTTGGTAGTAGAATCTCTAAAATACAATGGAATTGCGTACGTATATAGTCATAGGAGTCATCTTTAGGAAGTACATGCCAATATAGTTATCTAGCTATCCGTATATCACATCTTTTATCATAATTGAACTTGGTGCAACATAGGTTCAGTCGCACTCTATCATAATGTCTATCTTCTATTCATATTCAATGAAATATTCAAGCATGATGATCCTATATAGGGATAGGATATGTGCATAAGAAATAGACCCGGGCTCGGTATCCACGTATAAAAATAAAAATATCTGTTCTGGAGTTTACACTGTTCTGGGGTTTACATATACACATATATTTTCTTATAATTATAATTGATAATGTAATTGATAATGATTAGTCGTAAATCAATTGGATTTTGGATCCATTAAGATAATACAAATGGAGATACAAAATTAAGAGCTTTTCGCTAATTCAAAGTAAGAAAAGTAAGTAAGAGTAAAAGAGTAATAAGTAAATAGTTAATGAAATAAAGAGTGAATTATTCTAAATTGCCCTGCATTTTACAGTCTGTGCTGTGACCGGGGCCGGGAATCTTTTCACTTTTCTCTAGATTTGATAGAAAAGTGAAAAGAGAAGGTACGTTTTTAAGCGACGCGTGTTTTGAGATAAAATAAATCGAAGAAAAGAATAGAAACAGGATCCAATAAAAAGGAGGAATTCTTTTTTGGAAAAAGACTAAGTACAATGGGATTCAAGATCCAAAAATAAAAGGAATTAAGAAAGTAAAAAATTCAAATCAAAACAAAATGAGGAGAGGAATAGAAATAGAATAATATAGAATAATAATAAAGAAATAATAAATAGGATTCTAGAAATTCTAGAAAGATAAGAATATAGAATTTCTTTATTTCTTTATCCATTTTGGATGGAATTTGGCGGCATGGCCAAGTGGTAAGGCGGGGGACTGCAAATCCTTTATCCCCAGTTCGAATCTGGGTGTCGCCTGATCAACAAAAAAAGACTTGGAATTTCTTAATCCTGTTGATCGAACTTGACGAATCCTTGTCCCGCAAAAGCATAGGCAAGGGCTAGGTCTGTCGATACTTTATTTTGAGAACCCGCCGTAGGGCCTATAAAAAAAAAAGACTGTCATCTTTTTTCTCAAAATCTGGGTTCTGAGTGTGGCTCAAACAGGTACCAATAAATCTGAAGCAACCCAATCTTCTTAATGATTGGTTTGGGCTATTCTGAATTGAATCAAATAAAATAAATAGTGAGAATAATTCTGGGCATCAGAACTATGAAAGTAAGAATAAAGTAAGAAGTCGGAAATCTTGGTATACAAAAGTTCCTAAGAGACACTCCATTTTGGTAAGAAAGGATTCTAAAAAAGACTATAAAGACTCCCTAATTATTTTACACTATAACTTCCTTAATATTTAAATATTGAAGTAGTGTCTACTAACTCTGTCTGCGATGAGATTAGATTGGATAGGCTGATGGTAAATTCATTTAAAATTGTGGAAATAACTGATTTGTATCCAGACTCACTAGAGGCTCTGAGTGCTGCTCATAAATTGAATCAGAATGGTTGAACGGCTCTTCTTTTTTTTCTTATATCTTATATTTTCTTTCATTCTATTTTTCTTTATATTTGTATATTTTTTGTATATTTTATTTGATTTTTTCTTATTCTATTTTCTTTTTTTTTCAATTCTTTCTATTTCAATAGAATTCTATTGAATAAGAAATCTAGGGAATTTTTATGAGTGGATTTATGAAATTGTTTCATAAAGAGCCGTAAGTAAGAATCCTATTTTGACTCTGCACCATTCATTCCACTATGATTATGACTCAATAATGGAATAATTCCTTCAATAGGGGACATCATTCACATGGATATAGTAAGTCTCGCTTGGGCTGCTTTAATGGTAGTGTTTACATTTTCTCTTTCACTTGTAGTATGGGGAAGGAGTGGGCTTTAGAGCTAGGAATATTACTAATTTAGTACTTTACTGAAAAATCTACTTGTATCAATTGTGATCGTTTTGCGAAAGCTTAAAAAAAAACTTGACTTGCTTTAATTTATATATATATATATTTTTTTTATTAGATATATTTTATATATTTTTGATTAGTATTATTTCTTAAATATATTAGTAGTATTAGATTAGTATTAGATTCTTCTATTTAATCCTCTATTAA